GTTCCATAAGATGTTGATCGTAAATAAGAGGATTGTTTAAGAAAAAAAACTAATACAAATTCGCATCTAGATACATAAGAATTATATAGGACTCTAAATAGTCTTTTATTTTCTTTTGAAAAAACGTAAATGGATTTCTTCGGAGTAATGAAACTATTCCAATTATGATATTCGTGGAGAAAGAATCGCAATAAATGCAAAGAGGAAACATCTTGGATCCAGCATTGAAGGATTTGAACCAAGATTTCAAAATGGATAGGGCGGGGTATTAGTATATCTAACACATAATTTAAATGAGGGAATTTGTCCTCTAAAAAAGGAAATATTGAATGAATGGATCGTAAATTCCGCGATTTTGGTATTTCTTTTTCTTCGAGGTAAAATATTAATCGCGGAGAAAATGGAATTTCTACAATGACCGCAAAAACTTCTGACATCATTTGAGAATAAAAAGAATTGTTCTCCGCAACGAGTCGATTTTGGTTAGAATCATTAACCGAATAAGTCAAAAAATTCTGTTGATACATTCGAGTAATTAAATGTTTCACAAGTACTGAACTAGATTTATTGTCATAACCGAAAAATACCATGGGTTGATAAAAAATAGAACCATTTAAATTATGATCATGAGCAAGTGTGTAAATATACTCCTCAAAGAGAAGCGGATATAGGAAATGGCGTTGCCGAGATCTATTTTTTTCTAAATATTCTTGTAATTCTTCCATTTTCATTTCTATTTGAACCGGGGGCAGGGAGCATTTCTTGGGTTATCACATGATACATAGTGCAATACGGTCAAAACGGGGTATGTATGTATTATGCATATAGTCAAAAAAGTCATATAGTAAAAAAAGTAAAAAAAAAAATATATATATATATACCCCAGTAGTCCAACCAACAGATCTTTTTCCTCTCCTTTTCTATCCAATTGGTGTTATAATTTCAAGAGGGTAAAAAATCCTTTATTTTTGCAGCCCGATTGCTCTTTTGACTTTGGAAGAAATTCTCTTTATCAGTATACTGTTTCTTCTACACATCTGTTTCCAATCCATAATAAATAGTTAGGATTCGTTAAAAAAAAAAAAAAGAATCAATGGTCCACTCACAGGAGAACCCTTTCCCGCATCAGGCACTAATTTATTTTTAACGTCTAATTAGATCGGGTAATCATTCAAATTAAGAACATAAGCCCGTTGCTTTTTGTTTTACCAGAATTGGGGCCGGAGGCCTCTATCCATTTATTCACTAGACCCAACTACAAATGTTGTTAATTTTTTTGTCCCCTTCCAAAAATCAAAAACACTATTTTGTAATGATCCGGTAAGGATAAACCCAAAGTTAGATTTTCACATTTTAAAAAAGAAAAAATGACAAATTGATTATTTTATTACGACATGCTGTTTTTTCCATTCATTACCTTTCAGGATCAGTCGTGGTCTTCTAGACTCTACCAATAGTCTGGACGAATTCCTTACTTCATCCAAATGTGTAAAAGATCATAGTCGCACTTAAAAGCCGAGTACTCTACCGTTGAGTTAGCAACCCGAAAATATGATATGTAGATATGATCGAAATTAAAATAAAAAAATCAAATTAACGGACTATACTTTTCGTTAAGAAAATACGTCTTGTATGATTGGTGGTAAGTCAAATCCATCATTTGACTGAAGTGAAGGAAAAAAGGTAGGGATAAACAGATCCATTTATCTATAATCGAATTATATTTGTTCGATACAACATTGTCAATATGAATGGAATGTTGAGAAAACAAATCAAATTAAGTAAACCAAATAAAGACTTGTGTTGAATTGGCACAACATAAAAAAAAAAAATAAGAAATTTGGATGGAATAAGTAAAAAGTAGAAAAAACTCGGGTTTATTCAATCACTAAGCGTATAATAAGCAAGTAAGCAAGATTAACCCCCAGTTTGTTTCCACAACAAAACAAGAAAAAAGTAAACTAAGAACGCAAATTGGGGGAAATAATAAAAATTAGAATTACTCAAAGATAGATTAGATACTAGCCCCTTTTTTTTTATTCATTAATTTTGTTTTTTCCTTTAATTAACTCGAAGTTCTTTCTTTAAACAACTCTGCCTTCCTTAAAATATCATGAACAGTTCTTGTAGGTTGAGCACCCTTTTCAAGGAAATATAGAATAACGGGAACATTTAAATAAGTTTGGTTCTTTATCGGATCGTAAAAACCTACTTTTCGAAGATCTCTTCCTTCTCTTCTGGATCGAACATCAATTGCAACGATTCGATAGATAGCTCATTGGGATAGATGTAAATAAACAATGCCCCCCCCGGAAACGTATAGGAGGTTTTCCCCTCATACGGCTCGAGAAAAAATGATTCGAATTTTGGCAAATGGACCCATAAAATCACGAATTAGACTAAAATATAATTTGAGTCGTTTTTTTTTTTTCTTCTTCCTTACAAAAAAAAAAAAAAGAAATCTCATTCGTACTCATAACTCAAGTTGGAAAATTATGAAAGAGTTCAAAGGGAAATCCTTAGACATTTATTGAGTCGTCTCTAACCTTTTTTATTTGTCTCGTCTCGAATCTATTTTTATTCTTCATTATGATCCAATTGATGAGACAATCGAAAATAGTGTTTCCTTGTTCCGGAATCCATTATCTTTGCTTCGTGAAATCATTGGGTTTAGACATTACTTCGGTGATCCTTACTCCTTTCAAAACGGCAGCAACATGCCTTTTGTTTTTTGTTATTTTTATTTCTTTATATGAAATAATAATACGAACGATTAAGATTGATTCCTTTGTGATACACCTTTGATCGAAAAAGTTTTACCAATTCTGACTTTTTTTTTGACTTTTAGAATTTTAACCTTTCGATTTATATACTTACAAAGTTGGTCCAATTTATTGATTGTCACTAACCCTAGATTCTTCCCCTTGATAAATGAATCAACACTTTTCGCTCGAGCTCCATCATGCGCTATTTACATTCCAACCCAACACAAATTGGGTCTCCCCAGCGGAACAGAACAAACTATGTCGAGCCAAGAGCATCTTCAGTCCTATAGAAGATGGCGGATGTAAGAATCCACAGCCGATCATGTCCTTCAAGTCGCACGTTGCTTTCTACCACATCGTTTCAAACGAAGTTTTACCATAACATTCCTCTAATATAATTTTATTTCGAACCGGTATAGAATTGATTCAATATCGAATCATGAATAGTCATTGGCTTATCGGTCATTGGCTTATCAGTCATTGGCTTACCAATATAATACTTTCTATCTTGCTATGGGCAAATTAAGTATTTATCCTTATCCGGAAAAGGCTCAAAAGGGATTCCATTTATTTAACCCCATATTCTATCATATGAATGAAACACATTTCTAAAGAAAAAAGACGAATAAACGAGTTTGCTTGCGACTTATTTACATCTTCAACAGATTTATCGGGAAGGTAAATCACGAAGGACCCATTTTTCTCGAAAACGGAAGTTTCTATATAATATAGATTTGTCACACTTCTTCGCGTACCAAGGATTCATAAAAAATGAAGGAATTCCCGACTTCAACATCATGACGGGAAAACTTATTTACCGTAATGACTGAATTTGATCTCTAATTCAATCTCTAATTCAATCACCGGGTTGACGCAATCACAATAAATGAGTAGCTAAAAAATTTTAGCTATTCATTCAATTCACTAAAGAGACGCAAATTTGACCATGTCCAATTGAATTTGCATTTAAAAGGGAAAAGTAAATTGTGAATATAATCCAGTTTATTTGTTTTTATGAGTACGGAATAGAAGGGGTCCCGTGTAAGGTAGGATTTAGGTCGTTATTTTTCATATGAAAGTTTCATATGAACGAAAGAGAAAATAAGAATCATAGGCATGGGGGTCTGATCTTTTCATGTCCATCCATATACAATGAACAATTGTTACCAGGGGCAATATTAAGGAATCGCAGATTCTTTTCACTTAACGGAAAGGGGGATTGTTACTGAAAAAGAACAATACATATTAATTTAATATTAATATTGGATAAAATGTGATCCAATCTTTCGTTTCTGATGGAAACGATCTGGGACGGAAGGATTCGAACCTCCGAGTAACGGGACCAAAACCCGCTGCCTTACCGCTTGGCCACGCCCCATTTAGATTTCTATTGGACACTAATAAACAATAATATTGGTATTGCTTATTCGTCAATTCCGGGCCAAAAAATATGGGATATATTGTTGCTAGGATTTGACACGTGTCGATATAAAATAAAAAAATTCATTGATCATTACATATAATTCAATTAAGATATTGTATGAAAGTTTAATTCTTTGTATTCTCATTTGAGAATGGAAGAAAAGATTTTTGATTTGAGAGAGTTCGAAGAAAAAGAAGGATTTTTTGACCTGCCTTTTTTCATTTTTCTAAGGTAAAAATAACTCAATCAAAATCAAATTATCTAATCCATGAGAACAAAATGTTTGTTATGCTTAATATCCTTAGTTTAATCTCTATCTGTCTTAATTCTGCCCTTTATTCAAGTAGTTTTTTCTTCGCCAAATTACCCGAGGCTTATGCCTTTTTCAACCCAATCGTAGACGTTATGCCCGTCATACCTGTACTCTTTTTTCTCTTAGCCTTTGTTTGGCAAGCTGCTGCAAGTTTTCGATGAAATCTTTAATACTCTCCTAAATTCAGGATTTATTCGAAAAAAAAAAAGATTCTAAAAATTGATAAGATCGGATAAAGCTTACATTATGAACCCTCGATTCAAAAATTTTAATTCTCGACTTAATTGTGGATATAACAAGAAATTTTTTGTAACGAAGGAATCCAAAAAAAATTCGTGAAAATAACTTTCTTTTCAAGAAAACACTTCATTTTTTTTTTTTTTCATTTTTGGGGTGTCATGTTAAAACAGTGTATATGGTACAAAAATAGGTAATCTATTCCCCTTTTTCTTTTTCCAAAAAATGATCTTATCTTGGAGATTGTGTAATGCTTACTCTC